AAAGGCTGCAAATTACTTTTCCCTTTTCTTGTGGCGAAGCTTAGAAAGACAAGTAATCTCTCCTAGAATCAATTGTTCCCTTTATTTATCCCTTGTTTTAGATTCACTCCTACCTCTGGCTATTATTTCTTTTCCTTTTTCTAGTAGACGAGAAAACCTTTGAGGTATTTAATGGGATTTACAATTTTACAATAGTGAGATAGTAACACCCCCATTTGGATTGAAAAGGGGGAGTCAGGTTCAAGGCAAATAGTATTATTCACAATATACATATTCGTTTCTTATTTATGTCTAGCAGGGGAATACAAGTACTTCCCGGCATCTCTAAGAAAAATTGTATGGTAAAAAAGAAAAAGGCTTCTCTTTTTTACCATACAAGAATTGCAGCGATCAACAAGAATTTGGCTCTATTTACGAACTTTAGATTGTGCCTCTAAAAATTCATTTGGGACAATTGAACCTTCTCAAACTGTTTCTTTTTAAGAACCAAAAAGATTTGTGCCAGAATAACAGATGCCAAGAAGAACAAAAGGCCTTGGACACGGGATGGGTCTTGAAGTACTATTTCTGCGTCTCCCTGACCAAACCCACCTACATTCGGATTACTTGTTAATGGTTGATCAAGCTTGACAGATTCAGCTTCGGAAACAAGAAGTTCTAGTCCTGGAGGTATAATATCAACCTCTTGGTGTCCATCCGATGCATCCACTATGGATATTTCATATCCTCCCTTTTCTTTACGTATGATTTTGCTTATTATACCTCCAGCTGTAGCATTATAGACTGTATTGTTACTCTTGCTACCATCGGGATAAATCTGACCTCTTCCCCTGTTCCCGCCTACATATATAGGATATTTTAAGAAGTGAACATCTTTTTTAGTCGTAGGGTTGGGGGAAAGGAGAGGAAAGGTAATTTCACTATATTTTTGACCAGGAACAGGACCTATCACAAGAATATTTTTTTTAGTGGGGCGATAACTCAGAAAAGACAGATTGCCCATCTTTTCTTTCATCTCGGGAGAAATACGATGAAGGGGAGCTAATTCAAATCCCTCAGGTAGAATAAGAACAGCCCCCACATTCAAAGACCCCTTTTTCCCATTAGCAAGAACTTGTTTCAGTTGCCTATCATAAGGGATTCTAACAACTGCCTCAAATACAGTATCGGGAAGTACCGCTTGTGGAACCTCAATATCCACGGGCTTATTAGCTAAATGGCAATTGGCACATACAATACGCCCAGTAGCTTCTCGTGGATTTTCATAGCCCTGCTGCGCAAAAATGGGATATGCATATGAAGTAGATGTCTGAGTTATTACATATATCATGATAGATAGAGAAATGGATCGAGTCATCTGTTCCTTTATCCAAAAAAAGGTATTTCTATTTTGCATGGTCCAATCATTGAGCACGAAAATTTCTACAATAGATTGGGTAGGTTGCTAGTATAGTTCCCTATCTCTGATTCTGTTATTGTTATTTTGTACTGGAATCATTTTACTGTAATACAGGAGGATTTCCCTAGATGGGTAGAAATAGAAACAAGTGAGTAAGATTTTGAATGGTTTGTTTCTGTAAGAAGTAACAAACATTCTAATTGGGTTAATATCCGTGTATTGTTCTTTAGTCATTCATTGAATGATAAATCACTACAAGTGACGGAGATACGCTATTTAAATAGCGGAAGATCAAATATTTCAAAATTGTATCTAGAATGACTGGAAAAGTGGAAACAAGAACCGCTAGAATTTGATCGTTATGATCAAATCCAAAATCTTTGTAGACACAGCCAATCATGAGTTCCCATCCATGGGGCGAGTGGAATCCGATACATAAATCGGTTAATAAAATAATAGAAAAGGCTTTGATTGTGTCGCTTAAGTTATAGAGGAATTCCTGAACCCAAAAATTTAGAATGACAAGTTCTTCCTTACCCAGAATCGAATAGCCGCTTAGAATAGCGAAACATATTATATTTGTTGCGAAGTGTGATATGCTATGAATATGATTCTCATTATCCATTTTGACCAATTGTATCATTTCTTTGTGGATTCCTATACGAATCTTTTGTATATGTGTCTCCGGGTACTCCTTTATCATTTCGTCCAAAAGGAATAGTTCCTCTAATTCTATGAATTTTTTTAGAACATTCTTTTCTTGAATATTATTCAATAAAGTTTCGGATTGTTTCGTATTCCACCAATTTGTAACCCAAGATTCCAGACTTTTTTGAACTAAGAGATCGATCCACCAGGGCAAAAAGACTATAGATGCAAGATATGGGAGGTTAGTGAATGCTTTTTTTTGTGGCATTTTAAATCTGTGAATTGCGAATGAAACCGCCCCATTCGTCGAATCTATCCAATCTGCTATTTCTATGAAATAGCAGTTCTATAACAAGGTATCAAACCTATACCTAACTTATGAATTGACCCTCCCTTTTTTTTAGGTTTGTCCTTGAATCTAGAAATAGGATAAGGTTTTGCGGCGAAGTGGAATGAAGAAATAAAAAAAGATTGTTTCCAGATATCTCAATTGGTCAAATTCGAAGCAATTGCATCCTTTCGATGAATGCCCGAAAGAACCACCTCAAGTTATGAATACTATTCGGACTTCGAGACAAAAGAAAACCCTTAGCTTAGATCCATTATTTCGAAAAGTTTCGCTGGCTATGCTTAGCCGGGAATAGTTGAGGGAAATTTATAAAAAATATGGATGTGATGATGAAATCAAAAACGAGTGGCAAAACCAGAGAAAAATGCTAGTTATAAACGATCCAATCATGTGCGAATCCAGGAACAAAACAAAAGAAGGGAAAAGAAACACCAAGTGACAAAAGAAAAGAGAGGTCATTGAATATGATCCATCAGTTCAGTATGGAATCTATCAATCCAAAATAGCGGAACCAAAAAGCTGAATTATGTATTCTGAAATGTTCTGATACATTTGATGAATCTAGACTTATTAGTAGTTGATTCGATTTGTTGCTTGCTTGTTAATAATTAGTACGAAAGAATTGCGTTTATTTCCATACAGATAAAAAATCGTTTTGTTTTGGTGGACAAAAACCACTTTGTTTTCTGGTTGTTCCCTAGAATATACATTTCCTTTTGCTCGAATGAGCGTTCTGAACAAGCTTCAGTGACAATAACTAAAATAGAAAAAAAAGAGGATTTCTGAGTGCCTTTTACAATGATGCGGAGTTCAGTTCAAAATACTTCAATCGGTACACGCAAGAAATAGGCCAATTCTGCAGCTTTTTGTTCCATTTCTCTTGGAATCAAATTCTCCTCACTCTGAGTCAAAGGAACGGCGCCCTGTCCTCTAATTTCCATATAAAGGACACAACGAGGAAAAAGACCCTCTTTAACCTCGATTCGAATCGACTGGACATCTCTCATAAGGAATCGAAGGAGGATACGACGATTTTTTCCAGGAAATCCCCAACGAAAAATAGACACTACTCCTTCTTTTCTATCGAATCGATCATAACCACTACCTACATTCCACGAAATTGTGCACCACAAATAGGTGCTAATGAAAAGACCCGCGATCCCATAGAAAGACATCACGAGCCCTTGTGGAAAAAAAAAGATTTGCTGAGATGGAAATAAGGATATCAGATTCCGACCAAGATAACTAGAAGTTCCAACCAATAAGAATCCTAATGACCCTAAAAGAAGGATACAGGCCCAACAGAAATTACTTGTTTTTCGAGACCCCGCTATAAGTTTTATCCATATACGTTCTGATCGCCAGTTCATACTAGATCTAGTTTCTTTTTATTGGAATTGAGAGAATAACCCAAATGAATTTTTACTTTTCTTTTTTTTGTTCCCAAAGTAACTCTCATCAACTAGCACGATTATTATGTGAACCTTTAGGAGTCATTCATCCAATTGATTAAATAAGATCTAAAAAAAGCATCTGCGTCATCGGATCTCACTATGTATATCTACATACATATAGATACCTTGCGTTTCGGTTTCAGACATCTGCGGATCGATTTGAAATTGAAACTAGCTCGACTGAAAATGAAATGAATACCTTTGATCACGGTTCCACATACATAAGAAAGAGAAGAGCTCTTATGTATGTGTTCGGAGGAAGCCGTATCTTGTACCTTATTTCACAAATCTATATTATGATCAAGTGCGGGTCTTGAAAGAACTCGAAGGGATTTGCTTCCATCGGATCTAGAGAATCTTGTTCTTTTGAAGATGAAGAGATAAAGAAGCCATTGCAATTGCGGGAACTACTAGGCCCACTAAAGGCACAAAAAGAGAGGGTAAGTTGAAAGTTGTCATAGAATTCATACCTCGAGTTCATATTTTTACCTGTTTGTTATTCTGAGAAGTATATCTATTATCTATTATAAATAGATAATTAAGTGCCAGTGGACCGATTTACCTTTGAAGAGTGGCCTTAGCCCGCCCATAAAGACTTACTCGTGGCCCGAGTCATTTTCTCCTGCCCCAATCCGAAGAGTTTCTGAATCAGAAGGACCGGGAGACCTAGTCCGACTGATTGCACTATTCCCTGGATTTAGGGAGGAACGAACTGGAACTCGCTCCGAGCTGTCGCCGCCCGCGACGCGCGCGCCCCGCCTTAGCTGAGGATCTGTTCCAGTATTCTTTGCTCGTTGATTCGAGCCTTCAAAGTTTGAATGTCGTTCCATAAGAGTTCGATTGCATCAAACTCGGTTTTACGGAATTCATGTTCCTCCTCAATCTTCGAATAGATTTGGGCCAGTTTCCATTTTTGGTTCCCTAGCCCACAAAATAAAAACGATCCGAGATCTTAGGCATGTAGGAATCCGTATCTTGTACGCTATTTCACAAATCTATAGAAAGACTTACTCGTAGCCCGAGTCATTTTCTCCAGCCCCAATCCGAAGAATTTCGGAATCAGAAGGACTGGTAGAACTGGGCCGACGGATTGCACTATTCCTTTTATTTAGGGAGGAAGAAGTGGCAATCGTTCTGAGCTGTCGCCGCC